GAAACCTCCTTATCTTCTTTTAGCAGCAGAAAATTCCTTCCTCTTTGCTGCTACAACGCGCGGTTGCTATTAGCTTATTTCTTTACTTGAGGCATAGGCATAGGCGGGATAGGGCTTTGCTTTAGCATAGGGCGAAAAAGAAGCTCTATAAGCCGAAATTGAGTACCCGTAAACCCTGGAGTTCCTTTTCTTTATCATAGGGTAGGGGGCGGCTTTGAAGCTATAGAAACAAAAGGGCTACTTACTTTGCGATAGGAGCTTGCGCGTGGCCCCAAGCTATATAGGAAATCAAATAGCATAGGCATCGCAGCGGCTACTCTTTTGCGCTAGGAGTTATGAATTTCTCGTTGAGTTTTGCTTTCATTTAGGAGTGAAAAGGCACTTATGAGATGAACGTAATCTATATCTCTCCTTTCTTTGGTTAGGAACAATTCACAATAGCTTGCCTTAACATCGAATAACATAGCGAGCGGCTACTAGCTTGCTGCGGCTCTTACTATGAGCTTAGGTTCCATAGCTTTAGGAGCCTTCAACAAAAATAGAATAGCTTTGCTTAGCGGCGACTACTTTCTTTCTAGTAGCTGCTTCGCTTTAGGAGCCATTTATTTGGTGTAGAACCACATAGCTTGCTCCGAAACTATTGCATTTTGATAAGCAGGGCTTACCGGTACAATAAAGCAGTCCATTTATTAATCCTTCGCAAATGTTCCTCTAAAACTCTTTTAGCTTGAGCGAGTGCAATTTTTATCATACTTGCTCGCGCAAGTCATTTCTTGCGCTCGCTCTAGCAGCAAGGATAGTTCTGCAAGGTAATTGCGCGGGCCTTACTAGCTTTGCCTGCTTGGTTGTACAGCGACTAAAGCAAGGCTATTTTGCTATTCTACAGCTTGAAAATGGCTCCTAAAGCTGACTACTAGCAAGAGCTATGCTCATTTTTTTTAGGGCTCCTAAAGTTATTGAATTGCTCCGCTCCTAAGCTACTAAGCTATCTAGGATCCGAAATTCTTTGATATTAAATACCTCCCTAAGCAAGATAGTTGCTCCTCTCCTAAAGTACTAGCACGAGCTAATAGCAAAAGAAAAGCTAGTAGCCAGCCGCTGCTATCTCTTCCTATATAGCATAGCTTCCAAATAGCCCAAAGCTATTGTCCTATAGAGCTTCCACCCTCCCTACGCCAAATCAAAGGAGCTACTAGAACAGCTAAGGTAGTAGCCTTTGATTTAGCTCTAGCAGCTAGGAATTGAGCTTTCAAGCTTTGGTTTCATTTAGCTGTAGCTTCTTTTTTTATTTAAAGCCTGTATCAGCTTGGAGCACACTCGATTGAACTCACACAGGGAGCAGTCTTACCCAACAACGGTGTTACAGGACGTCGACATTGGCCAATGAGGAGATTAGGCGGCAAAGAGCTGCTCGAAAAGGGTCATGGTTGGCCCAGTACATCCTCTTGTGCCTCGCCCCTCTCTCTAAAGGGTCTTGGAAGAAGGCTCGTGGCGCATGTGCGTGGATTAGGATTCTCGCGCCCTTAACAAGATCACAGTAAAGAATCGCTATCCTTTGCCAAGGATAGATGTCTGATTCCCATTTGACTAGTTAAGGGAGCCCGTTACTTCACCAAGATAGACTTAAAGTCGGGATACCACCAAGTGCAAGTGGTGGAAGGCGTTGGAAGACCGCGTTAAAGACAAGGCAAGAGTTATATGAATGGGTCGTCATGCCATTCGGCCCTATTACGGTAAGGCCAACGCACCTGCAACCTTTATGCGGCTGATGAACGATGTTCTTAGGCCTTATTTAGATTGGATGAATTCGTCACGGTCTACGACGACGACATCAGGTTTATAGCAAGACCTGGGAGGAGCATCTGAAACACGTAGAGGCTGTTCTAGAAGCTCTGCGTGAGCACTAGCTGAAAGCCCATACGGAGAAGAGCTTACTTATGAGCAAAAAGGGATGAGGGAGCTGGTATACTTGGGGCACATCATCGGCTCATCCGGAGTCAAGATAGGTCCTGAGAAGACGAAGTCTGTCCGGGAATGGTCAACCCCCAAGTCGCTGGCGGAGGTAAGGAGTTTCCTCGTGCCCACAATTTATCGCAAAAGTGGCTCAGAAGGAACGCTAGCTATATGCTTAACACATGCAAGCCGAACGTTGTTTTCGGGGAGCAGAGCAGAATGAACCAAACAAAATTATGTTTCAGATTCTTGCTGCAGAGCCCTTAATCAAGTACTTAAAGTTGGTTTTTTTAGATTAGAACGACGGAACGGAGGAGTACTCTAGTGATAGATCAATGCACGGGGAAATAGCCTATATAGGGATAGTTGCTTGTTTTATATATTCACATAGAAAAGAAAGATTTCTTTATCTGCTTTAGCGTAGTGCACTCACTTCTTTCTCGTCAAACTTAAAACTAGTCGCTCACCAATACTCTAACCACTGATACTCAAGGCGGGACAGGACTGAGACGACGGAAGTTGGAAGAAGAGCGGAGCCTTAGGCTTTTAAGATTAGGTGTCCCGAATGCTGAGTGAGATAGGGGCAAGGTCGCCAGGTCCCTTAGGAAAGGAATGGGTCGGGTTGAGAGACTCTGGAAGGAGAGCATGTTCTTATGATTAAGCCCATTCCAAGGGCAAGGTAAAGCTAGACAAGCCGAGAACACTTTCCGCTGACCAATATCTTACCTTGCTTACTTAACTTGTTAGCTGCGGAAGTCACTCTAAGAGAACAATTTCATTGCCTCAAGTCAAACAATAACTCTAACTCTTAGCGCAAAGGCATAGATTCGAGTCTCAATACTATCTTGTCACATTGATCCTAGGGTAACGAATGGACCCAGAGAGGAGAGGCAGCAAGTAAAGTCTTACTCAAAACTAGCTTTGCCACACGAAGGGATTTCAAACATCGACGCTCATCAACAGTAGGTCTTTTTTCATAGATAGAAAGAGTCGTGAAGTTACCAGGAATTGAACTGTCTGCGATTCATCCACCAATACTGAATACGATGGTGAAGTTGATATATGCTTAAGACCACATACACGCAAATCGAACATTGACGACAAAGCAAAGGTTCGAATCTAGAGACATACCTTTCCAAGGAGCTCACATTCTATCTGATTCTTGCTGATTCCGCTAATAGAAGACTCATAGCTCCAAGCGATAGACCTGAGTCCCCATACTCTCACAGTAGGTATTCCTCGGTAATTAGATTCTAGCTTCTACTGTTCCCATGCCGATTGATTCCTTCCATTGAGGTATCAACCGATTGGGGAGAAAGGAGAAGAATGTGAAACGAAGGAAAAAGTCGTTACTTAGTTGCCAGGTTAGGAAGTCTACTGGGTATAGAGACCTTTAGATTCTTTCTACCACTATAGATTTGGAGCCAATCAGGTAGCACCGCGTGTCAAACTGTGTCAGGCGGGAGACAGAAGGAAAAAGTATTCTATCAGGGGCATTTTAAAATGCATTTTTTATCGTACAAGAAACGAATTTAATTTGTGTATGTGCTCCCGAGAAACCAGACCCAGTCTCTCTTGAAATCCCGAATACGCCCATAATTGTACTAATCCACATATGTCTCTCTCCCATCAATCGGTACTAGTTGAAGTAATGAGAATTCCCCTATTTGTTTGATGAGAAATGCGAAAGGAAAAAGAAAAGAAAAAAGATCCCCCGTTGGGAATGAAATTCTGCTCCCTGTCCCCCCTTTCGCCGAAAATGGAGAGATGAATTGATGTATTTATTTAATCCGTCGGGACTGACGGGGCTCGAACCCGCAGCTTCCGCCTTGACAGGGCGGTGCTCTGACCGATTGAACTACAATCCCAGGTGTAAAGCCTAAAAATGTTTCTTTTTTTCTCTTCATTCGAACTATTTACTTTCGCCGTGTTGTAACAGAAACACGAATGATATACTATATTCTTATATAATTCTATATCTTTCTTTTTAAATGCAGTAGACTCATAGTGGGCTAATTCATGAATGGAACCAAATGGGCCCTTTTTTTCACTAAAGAGTCACGCTCTTTAAACGCCCTAAGCTAAGAAAGAGGCTTAAGTCATCGATTCAAGGCTTCTTTATTTTCCACGAAACTCCTGTCTTAGTCTTCATTTTAAAAGAAGAAGATATAGGTAAATAGAACCAGCCGTCGATTCGATTGTTTTCCAAGAAATGTTGGGCCGGGTATGTAAGCCATGTATCTGGGATTCTTTTCAAAATGAATCTCATCTTTACATACAAAAAATTGTAGTTCCCCGGGAATTCCTTCAATAGCGGCTCTAATGTCAAATGAAAACCTTCCACCCGGATCTATCTGATTCTAGCACAACTGCGGTTAGTGATTCAATCACAGCGGGTAGACCAAGAGCAGTTCTTTCTTTTTATTCAACAGTCTAAGGAGTCAATTCCTTCAAAGCTTCCACCGGGAAAGAGCCAAGCAGCTGCTATTTGAACAACGGATATGGAGACAGCATATGATTTAAAAGTGAAAAAATATTGAACAACGGATTCAGCCATTTAATAGAATATCTACAACTTATGGCTCCACTGGTTGTATGCTAGATGCAACCTATTCTGTAACAACTTCTTCTGGCTATAGCACCTGCCCATTCCCTGACTTCCTTTCTTCTCTCAGGGCATTCTCTTCTTCTTTAACTATGTCATTTGCTTTCACTAGCACCGGTTACGAGAACAGTCAGAGCAGATTATATATAAGAGTACCTTCTGTCCCATTTGGCTCAATATCAATAGCCGGAGATTAAATAGCTTGGGTGCCGTCCCCTCATCTCTCCACCAGAAGGTAGAGTTCCCATTATTATTCTGTTTTTTATCGCTGTCAAATTCTTCCCTATTTCTGTCTTCTTTTCAAAGATGGAGTTCCTTTTATGCAGTCGATTTCTTTCGAGCTTGCTCGTCAAAATGGGCTGCTCGGGCACGCTTGCCTTGGTGATTGAACCATTTCTTCGCGCTACCCACTCTTGATTGGCTAAGATTTGATATTTGCTTTTGTCTCTCCCATTTCTGTGACCAAAATCGCTTTGACTTATTCGACTAGACGGGGAAGGTCTGTCCCTTCTCCACTGGAAGAAAGTAGATGATCACGTAGGGCGAATGAATCAAAGAAAGGGAAACTTCTCCATCCCAGAAAGCGGAGTGACTTCTTGAATCTTTGAATAGAGAGCCCCATTAACCAGACAAGCTGGAGGAGACAAGCTACCTCACAGAAAGGATGACCAAGCTCCAGGGAGGTTTTTTGTTCTGGGGTTGGAGATTAAGTCAAATCCGAGTTTGATTAGCTTGGATAGGGATTTCGAACTCTAATCAAGGCAAGGCATAATGCCAATCCGAGAATCCTTTATCAAAAGCCTTGTTTTGGGCATAACAAGCCCTGCCAACCGTTGACTGGCATCTCAATAGACTCTAGCGAGGAACCCGGTTTGGCTTCAATTGAGCCAAGTTTTCGATTTCAATCAGGCCAGCAAGCCTAAGACGTCGTAATGCCTTTTTCTTAGTGCTCATAGAACCTTCCCACAGGGATATCGCTATGTAAGTTCCTGCCCATTCACCAGTTGATCTGATTCACGAGTTGAAGTTAATCCGATGGACGAGTGGATAAGGAGAAGTTCGGGACAGATCCAGGAAAAACATGGAGAGAGCAGGGGACATACGTATTTTTTTGTATCACCACAAAATGCACCTAGCTCCGCTGCTATCCTCTCCGTACCAGTCTCGCTACTTCTTCCCTCTCTCGTTGGTATAGAAGCTCGAGAGTGGAAATTTCATATAGAAAGAAAGAAGGTCTCAATTCGACTCTGTTATGAGCATAGCTAAACCACTGCATTCCCCTTTACAGCTAGGTTATGAAAGAACTATGGCATAGCTACTATATAAGCTATATAGAGTCAATAGCAAGACTTGCTGTACTAGCTCTATATGCTTATGGCAAGTGAGTATACGAACGATAAAAGAAATAGCGTATAGAATGCAATGTTGTTAGGTAGTTTCGGGAAGAAGGCTTGGATACGTAGTTCGTATTGTCTATTGGCTCCCAATTATCATTGCCTATCCGCTCGAAGCCTTAAAGTAAAGGACTGGGGAAGTCCATCAATACTGATCGTAGACAATTGACATTAAGTGGGAAGAGTAGACTTCAAGTATTGGACTTACGTGAGTTGGTCGGGTCAAGGACCTGGGGCAGTCGCTACAGAGTAGACTTGAAACCGAGCGGGAACATGGCGGGTAGTAGCCTTTAACAGTGCTGGTCTACCCCGATTTTCTTTCCGGGACTGAAAGACTTGGTTTCGCCACCCCTATTTCATTAGTAGAGCTCTATTGAGAAAGACCTTGGAATTGGCCAATCACCAAGGGTTAGCATTCTGTTATAACGAATAGAACGAACTCGAGTTCAGTTCACCGGTACGGCACAGCCGGGGGGAGCGGAGAAGGGTACAGCACAACTCTAATTTTTTTCGCTTCCGAAAGAAGTAATGCAATTGGTTGACCCAGGAAAGACCCCTACCGCTAACTTCTCTGTCCTAATCTCCTGTGTCGAAGCTTTCTTGTTCTACAGGTCCGGACTTTCGATTCTCGAAAGATTGCCCCTTATTTGCTAAGGATCAAACAGTCTCAGTCAAGGTCTGCCTAGCGAAATAAATAATGATAGTAGTTGTAGAGATCTACCCGCTCATATGAGTTCCGTGAACAACCAAAATAAGGGCAGTAGGGGGGCCAGTTCTATCTTTCATCACCGATTAACAAGCTTTCACGTTCCAAGGAATGACATGGCTGTTCAAGAACCCGTTCAAAACGCGGGAAAAAGAAATGCCTAAAGTCACGAGTAGGTCCTCACGTCAGTTTAAACTCCACTCTCGTCGCTTCGCTAATTGGATCTCTTTGGCGGTTTACCGGGCAATGCCATCATCCCTTTCCCCACTTCCATCGGGGAGCGACATTGGGAAACTTCTTTGATTCTACGTTAAGCCAACTCCGAACACCTTCTATAGCCTTTGTCCGGCTCAAGCGAGAGCCTATTCTGACTTGCTTTCCAACACGATTGGACTTTCCGGATCCCTTTTCTTCCTTTCAGGTATATCCATTCAAAAAGCAGAAAAGCGATGCCTGTTGTCGCCATAGCAACTACTTTCGTAAGCCGAGGCCCACTCCACTCCCGAAGCTTTATTCGGTTCTTTGAGTCTGACTCTTATATAAATATAAAGACCGATGATCCAGTACCAGACTTCGCCTTTTTGGCTACCCTTCCTCTATCAACAAACACGAAAGGTATTTATCTTCAGAGAAAAGAAAACTTGATGCTTTTATTAGCTATAAAACTCTTTGTGCTTGCTTAGCAGATGTCCTTTACCTCTCTGCTTTGGACTCAGTCACTAGTTTGCAGTAAAGAAAGCAGTTGGCTCTTCCTGCACCCATGCATAAAGAATTAGTAAGTAGGGTCTTCTCTCAGCACGCCATTCCTACGCCTATGGCTAATAGAATAGAGTCGAAATTGCTTTGATGGTTGAAGCCGACTAGGCCCTAGCGTCACTATAGCCTACTTTATTCCATTCCCCCTTCTTGCCTCTCTATGATTGAGCAGCTTTGCAAGCTCCCTCTCGATTGCAAACTCATGATTCCAAGAAAGAAAGCAGATGTTCTCTCGCTAAGTGAGTTTTGTGTTATAGTCTATGTTCTCGTTAATGTTTTAGCTGAGTTCTGCGCTCTTTTGATGGTAGCCTATCTCAGAGAGCCCTATCTCGACCTGTGGAAGGAGGTGACTATTGTTACAAGTACTTACATTCCGATCCCTGATCTATAGCTACGGCTTTGTTCGATTTATTATGGCATTTGAACAAAAGTATCCCCGAAGCAGAACTTGAAAGTAGAGGTGATCCGGTGCGTGCAATCAATCCCGTTCTTATTACAATCTACTCCTGTTTTTATTCATTACTTGCTTTCAGTAAAGGGAGAGCGCCTCACGTCGAAGAAAGAAAGCGTCGAGGAGTTGAGGTGATCATAATTGAAGTTGCAATGAAAGCAATGAAAACGAATTTACTTCAAATATCGTATACAGGATGTTCTATAAGAAATTCTTCGTCTTTCATAGTGAAGTCGGATTGTGAATTGAGGAAGCAGCGCCCAGTAGTGCCCAGCTGTAATGAACCTAAATGGTTCAGCTCGGGGCGGTAACCGTATGCCTAAGATTCTATCTGACTCCACTTTGAATTCTTGACGATATCGAACTGGAACAACCTGTTCTTCCTGAAGACCCTGATTCAAGGCCAAATTCCCGCCGCTACCATATAGTATTCATCTTTACCTGGTGATAAATAAAGCATCCGTGCCCCTTTTGATCTCTCAGAAATCTCAGAAAACGGGCTTTATAGAGATCCCCAACGACCAATCTTCGCATGAATTGCTAAGGATGCTATCAATTCATTGAATTGACTTTCCAGCGTTTCCATTTTTTATTCCCAACCATTTTTTTGTTGTATTATAGATTCGCCAATGAGTCGCTCCCTTTGCTCGGTCCAAAAAGGATCCGGATCCAATTCCGACATACGTTTTGAATTCTTCCTGTTTTCACAGCAAAGAATTGCTGTATGCTTTCTGGGGGGAATACATCATCATATTGCCGAAATAAGCGAAAAAGTCTTTTGTCGTTCGGGGGATGGTCCCTCGTTCCACAGGCGCCGCATGGAGGGGAGAACGAATGGCTCAGGAATCGGCCGGTTCCGAGTAGACTCGTGGAGCTGCAGTTTGGATTCTCGTAGAATAAGAGGAGCTGTATGAGGAAATGACTTCACTTAAAATAAAAATGCCGCCGCTGCGAGGCGAGGGAGCAACTTGTCTGGTCTTGCGGTGCACTCATTCCCGTTACGAGAATGAAATGACGCCCCAGCTTGACTCGAGACCAAGACTCCTTACAACTCGCACCAATAGCGGCACTGAGCGGTCGGAGATTGATTGAAAAGGCAGCCCCCCCCAGCCGCCTACCTACTCGCTCGTGTTCGTAGCTCGATCGGAGGTCAAGACTTTGGTCCGGCGGAAAACAGGCGTCGTCCGTATCAAGTGATACGTGAATTGCTCAGTAGTGCTTCGCCACTACCGTAGCTGGCGGAAATAGCTTAATGGTAGAGCATAGCCTTGCCAAGGCTGAGGTTGAGGGTTCAAGTCCCTTCTTCCGCTCCCGGCTTCGTCGTTTAGTGGTAACGAGTGGAGTGCAGAAGCCCCTTGTATTGTATAGGGTTCCAAACCTATCTTACTAATAACATAGAAAGGGGCAAGCCAAAACCGACTCCTAACAAGCTGCCGGCTTTTCATCAGCCGTTGCGCGCTTCTGTTTTTCAGCAGGCTTCTTCAAATATCCCATAAATGAAGTAGGGGCTAGAACTTATAAGTGTAAGTAGCTAGCTAGCGCGCTAGCGTTTTCCCTTACTAGTCAAGGGGCTGCTAGTTGTAGCGCGCCAGTGTACTGGTGAATAGGAAAGGCGAATTTAGATGACTAATGACGGATGGAGGTTGAGGATAGAACATGTTCGGTGCCTCGCCCTTGTCTCCTTCGCCGGAGACTGCAAATGATGGGAATCCTATCGAGAAAGAAGAGGCATAAGCATCGCCTCTCGATCCAATCCGTCTTCCCTGCCTCCCCAACACACTCTGGATACGAAAGAAACCTCCCGCCATAGAGAAGAGATCTAAAGCCTGGGTCCCCTCGATCACCCTCCCTTGAACCTGAACAGGTCGAGAGAGATGAACCCGCACCACATTTTAGAACCTTCGAACCGAAACCCCCAACTAGAGATGGAATTCAAGAACCTAAACAACTCAGTTGAGAGCTCCGCGACTGGTTCAAGGGAAGGTCCACCAATGATTGATAGGCCCCCCTATCCGTCTCTTGATCCCTCATTCCACTAATCCGTTGTTACTGATTCATTCAAGGCATAGACTCCCCATTTCTTTGTCTTATTAGCGCAGGTGTTCATCAACGATGAAAGCCGCTGAACTTAAGACTCGAGTTGAGAAAGAGGGCTAGGCCACCGGGAGGGCTTTCAGGGACCGGGGGGGGTGGATTATAGAGCTAGGGAGGGGCAAATGGGCAAATCGAAGGGTTTTCCATTGGGATTGGGCATGGACGAGCCTCGACTGGGCCAGCATTGATGAAAAAAATAGGAAAAAAGGAGGCTTGTAAATAAGTCTTGGGCTCTCCATCTCTAGGAAGATTGTGTCCAGGATCTGGTAATCTAAGCCTTGCTTCTTCTGGTCGGCTCGTATTAGCCTGTGCTTTATTACAGGTAGTCATTCCCCCGTTCCTTTAGTCTTTTCAACGGTACTTGAATCTTAAGTCGCGGTCATGTCTCGCCCCCCCAGTATAGTGACCGGTTCTATCTTTTTCCCGAATTTCCTCAGTTCCAGGCTCAAGTGCCTGTTCATCCATCTTCATTCCAAAGGCGAACATCTCCATTGAGTGACTGTAACTGCTATGGTTTACAGTCAATAGTTCTTAACCAACCCTTTCTTATTATGTCTTTCTTTCTGAAGGGCTTGCGGTTCATTACACCAAAGGCTTTCAGTGAACTATTGAAGCTATCGAGAGAGTACCAAACGCTGACGGTGACGAAGGTTGCCGACTTTCGGTGGACGCGGAGCCGCATAGCATTGCAAGTCAATAGAGCAGAGAGCTTACCCTTTGTTTCTATTAGAGTCGCGAGCTTGTTGTAGTCGGTCCTAAAGGGAGAACCTTGCTGCTTACTTGCTATATCCTCGCGCCCTTTTGCACGGCTCGGCTTCTTCTTCGAGCCCTGCTTCTCCCTTCCCCCTCTCCCCGTTCTGCCGTCCAAAACAGGCCGTATGGAGTATAGCCAAGTGGTAAGGCATCGGTTTTTGGTACCGGCATGCAAAGGTTCGAATCCTTTTACTCCAGATTCTGAACACCCGATCGGATCTGTCAAGAACGAGCTGACGACTACAGGGGAAGCGGCTGACTGCAGTCCCTGAGCCCAGCTTCTAGCAAGCCAAAAGTTTGACTTCAGCCTACTTTTTCGCTCGCCCAGCCGCTGCCGTCTCGTACTTTTGGGAGCGTCAAGTAGATATGTGAGCTATCTGCTTGCTGACTTTACTATGTGAACTATCTGCTTGAGTGAACTTCTCCTAGCCTGAGCTAAGACAAAGTAACTGAAAGGTAGATTGCCCGTAAGCCAAGAGGTGTGGTGAAGTACGTGCTGAGCGGGCGAAAGGAAAGGCAAAAGAACTCCAGTTTTGATAGTCCAATAGTGCTAAGACCTATTGAATTAAGCTTTTGAAGAGGCTTGCTGCAAACGGATTTTTGCTCTGCTTTCTTTCCCCACCAAGACTAATTAGAATGAATTGCAGAATATAACCCCGCCAAAGGGAAGCACCAATACATGGAGTAGGAAGGACTTACTTGACCCAAGGAGAAGGCCTTTGAGAGCCTATACCCATAGCGAATCTCTTCCTATCAATGTCCGATTTCGAGAGAAAAGGCATTCGAAGCACTTGTGAAGGAAATTGGCGCTATCTCTTCATCAACAAAAGGGTCCATCTCAGCAACAGGAAGATTTCGACTTTACTTTAGACTGGATTCTCACTATCGACTCCTTTGCCAGGATTGAAGTCTGATTTTGACTATGATTGGGCCCTACATCGGTCCCATTGATGGAAGGTAGGATGCATTGGGTACAGAGCCGAATACGCTAATACGAACCCGAGGAGAAAGTCTTTGCAACAGGGCTGGTCTTAGAAAAACCATTGCTCCAGCTGCCCGAACCAAACCCATTTCTCAAGGCACCCATACTTTAGTGTTGCCCTTCCTTGACATGTTGGGATCAATCTCTTCTGCTAACTCACTTTGAAGCTATTGACCAACCGCTTTCGCTGGAATCGAAGTAGGAAAGGCGATTGACTAAGATATTGATTGAGTAAAATATTTATTTTCCAGGTCGGAGTGTTAAATTCCAAGATCACGATCACAAGCAAGGGGCAGGATAGGCTAGCTCCTTCTTATTGAAGGAATTGACTACCTATGGGGGCTGAGACAACGGAACCACTTCCTCTGCCACATTGGTTCTTCCATCTATATTGATGGATAGCTCTTAGAATACGTCGTTAAACGCAGCTTCGGGATACCAACTAGGAATAGGGTTAGCAGCCTTTACTTCAAGACCTGAGATGAATCTGTTTTATCTACAGCTATCTTACTTACTGTCTGCGTTGGCTCATCCCAAGGGTACGAAAGACGGCTTGCCCGATTCTTAGACTATGGATGCCTCCTCCTCAGCGAAATGCGCCATCTCTTGTACCAACTCGCCAAGGGCTGAATTAGGAAAGGAAAGAAAGGAAGCAGAGAATGAAGAGAGGATTTGACTTGACTACTACTAATACCTTTTAAATAAAGGTGTATGTACGAAATTCCACTATCTCCCAGACTGAATGAGGTTTCTAATCCTAGATCACAGAGTTTCATTGATGCCAAAAAAGGGCTTTCCTGGAAAGAAGGAATTGTTGGCTTAAGATTCGACTAATAGCCGCCCATTTGTTTCGTGCAACTTTATATCACAGGAACTGAAAGCATTCGTGATTGGATCTTCTTCTATATAAATAATATAGAAATAAGAGGTTTGTGATTCAATCAATATTCCTATCCTTCCTTTGTCACCCTCTTCTCCCCGAGCTAACTTGAGAACTAGGATTTGCCTAATTCGTATTATAGACCAGGCTATGCAGCAATTCGACCACTGTTACTGTACTAGATATCTCAGGCTTATCCTACTTAAATTATGGCTTCGCTTCTTCCCGGTGATGGATATAGTCTCGATGACTTTGCCCCAGTATGGCATAAAACATACATTTAATATTTGTTGAAAAAAGGGAATTTCATGTGTGAGCACCTTTACTCTTTTAGGTAAGGCTATTTACCAAGTGAGTCTGCGCAGCATGCTCCGAAACAGAAGAATCATTTGAAATCCCATTTGCACCCGGATTCAGCTTCTTTCGAACTAGCAAATGCACTTTCTGAGCCAACAACGGATCGGCTTGGCCCATTCCTCATCTGAGGAAGAAAGAGTACCTAGATCTGCATCTACTAAGTATGCCCAGAAATGAATGTTCTGATTCGGTCTTTCCCAAAGCTAGGGCTTCTGCCCCAACTCTTTCTGACCCGACCGATTCAATCTCATATGAGGTAGCAGGTCAAAGATAGGCTATGTCGACCCTTTCCAACTGTTTTTCCATACCATAAAGGAGAAATCAGCTTATGGCATTCACCCAAGCATACAGAGGAGAGCTTGCCAGCGATAAAGGAAGGTTTTTACTACGAGTCCGCATCAGGTGAATTGAAAGGGATATTCCTCTTTAGCTTTAGGGAGGTGGGCGGGAAATGGATAGCATAGATGGTTTTAAAATACCAATTAGGCCAAGATCTGAATCTTCCCCTCCTATGGCCGATAGATCGCTCAACAAGTCGTCCCGAAAAGACCCTCAGTGAAACATTACGCTTTATAGCTGAAAAGAATGCTCTTAACAACGAAGCATGCGATGGTTCCAGTTCTCGCGATCAATAGACACAGAGGAACCTACCTATATCTTCTCTATGCCCTCCCACCACTCATTCTCAATGCGGCTTACTCACTGTTCATCAACATATCTTTCTTCTTCTTTAGCTACCTCAATAGCAGCTGATGTATCAACAGATTCGCTAACACTTCTTGAAAGAGCTGACTCAATAGCAGCAGAGTCAATAGCTTGAGCTACAGGAACTGCTGGTACAGCTGAGTCATGGGTACAACCCGGCACTCATGAATTAAGAATGAAAAAGGAACTTCTTTGGCACTTTCCCTTTACAGTCAATCAAGATACTACGTAACCTTTCCTTCGAATGCTTTGATCGCCTTTACCAAAGAATAAGCCCTTCCCTTATAGGCACATTTGGGGCTAGACAGATACCATGCGCTTCAAGGCGTCATAAACGTTGGATCTGCGCCGGACTGCAACAAAAAACTAAAGAAGATCAACTCGACCTTCTCCTTGACTTTTCCAAGTCTGCCTTTTAGAGCGGATTTAAGGCATCTTTTATCGATCTTCTGGGAAGACTAAAAGGGTCTACTCGGGAGATAGAGTTCTTGCAACAATACATACTGAATGATAGGCGTTAAGCAGCTTTCGATAGCTATCTTTGAAGAGTTATATCAAGAAAGAACCTGCTTCAAAAGCCTGTGAAACTGCTATTGCGATTAAATCGAAGATTAGCTAATATTTACATTCTGAGCTCTTAAAAAAAGAAGAAGTGCTATTTCGCTGAAAGTCATGTAAGCAGAAGTCTATGGTAGTAGGTGTTCAAATCCCGCCTACTAAACTCCCTTTTCTTGAGCTTCAGTTGCAGTCGTTGTTGCTATTGAGATATTGGATCTCCTCTTGCCATTGTTGGTTGAACAAGGGATTTATGACTTTTGCACCATTAGATAACTAATTCACTTTCGACGTTGCCGTAGGTCTTATAGAAAGAGTAGAGATAACAAGTTATACGACACCATAGCCTGCATTGGCGACACCAGCTAGCACTTCTTTCTTTTCTTTGTCTTCTATCGTTCGTATACCATTTCTTACGTAATCTATAAATGGTTACTCACTCGCTTTGAGAGCATACCTCGTAAGAGTCTATAGTTAGCTTATAGAGTAGTAGAACCTATATTGCTATATACTAAAGTAGCTATTCTTGTAAAGTAGCTATCTAGTCTATATACAAGTATAGCTAGCAACTCTATATAGCTTATATATGCTACTATGCAAGACATTCGTTATTGTTATAGCTTGCATTCTGGAAAGTCGCTAAATGGCATATCTATTGCCTGGCAGATAACGCTTTAGCTACGCTGTAGTTGTGTCTTTCTTATGTGTGATGCAAGCAAGTAAACTACCATAGTAGCAAACTAAACTTGAATTGACCTAGAAGAGATGCCGAAAGCAGAGTTAGTCGAGTGCTTTAAGGCCTCGTTACG